GCTGTTCAGTGAATTATTTCAGAACAGGGGTTAATAGTTATTCTTTTTCTAGTCTCTTGTTAATCTGTTATTACTAAAATAGTTTAATTATTGAATTAACGGAACAATTATGTTCATAGGAACAAAGAGAAGCAGATTTATTCTATACTCGATAAGTATCAATACGCAATGGGGTTGAATAACATTTTCGAGTAGCGAATACGTACATACTTACTCATCGTCCTATTCCTACTAATTTGACTTTATTCCTTCTTTTTTTCTTTCTAACTTTTTGTAATCTATGCAAAAAAGAAATCCGACAAAAGCCAACATTTTCTAATTCGAAACACAATAAAATCATATTCTTACGTTTTCACATCAAAGTTAAATATAGTACTTCCTTTTTTTCTTTGAGCTAATGCCTATCGGTGTTCCAAAAGTACCTTTCCGAAGCCCTGGAGAGGAAAATGCATCTTGGGTTGACGTATAGTGCGACTTGTCAGATATATTGGGTCATATGGAATTTACCCGTTTTCTCCCCAATCGAGATATCCCCTGTTTCGCCCAATAAGGAGTCATTAAATCATAAAAACTTTGGAGCGTGAAGTACAATTTGATCCATTTTGAGAGGATCCATATTACTATTCTCAATTACAATGATTTATGGTTGACTTGGTTGAACTAAAAAAAAGAAAGTATTCAGGCTCTGTTTAGAAAAACCCAACTCAATTAGTAATATATCTATGATTACTAGTTCCATCCTAAATGACTCCTATTCTGTTAAATGGGTTGATCTTAATCAAGACTTGGTAGAACGTATAAACTGAATTGAAAAAATAAGCAGAAAGTCATAAAAAAAGAAAATGGTAATAACGGTATTTGTCCTATATGTGCAAATCCAAATCGGGTCAATCTTTACCCGGAGTAGAGCATAAACCTAAAAAGAGAACAGAGACCCACCCAGGAACAAGAAAATATCATCGGGGTTGGTCGATGAAACAATACATCAATGAGAAGTTAATTCAATAAATTTAGTGACTTTTTCTTTATTAGAATTCTAACAAAAAGAAAGCAGTAAAACTCGTCTTTTTTTTAAGTAAGAAAAACCCTCTTATAGGAAAAGAGGGAGGTCCGGAATCCATACATTGATTCTTTTTTTGTTTTTGAGATTTTTTTGAACCGTATGCATCAAAAGGTGCGTGTACGGTTTCGAAAGAGTCCAATTGGACTCTAATCAACCGACTTTATCGAGAAAGATTACTTTTTTTGGGCCAAGCAGTTGATAGCCAGATCTCAAATCAACTTATTGGTCTTATGATATATCTCAGTATTGAAGATGATAACAAAGATCTGTATTTGTTTATAAACTCTCCCGGCGGATGGGTAATACCTGGAGTAGCTATTTATGATACTATGCAATTTGTGCGACCAGATGTCCATACAATATGCATGGGATTAGCCGCGTCAATGGGATCTTTTATCCTGGTCGGGGGGGAAATTACCAAACGTCTAGCATTCCCTCACGCTTGGCGCCAATGAAATTTTTAGTTAAGAGAAAAGGGAAGACTATGCCTTCGCCCTAGGAAAAAAAGTAAGCAACAATAGCATGGCATTTTGCATTCGATATTAGAAATTTTTGGATTCTTTTGAAAAACATTAGATTATGTATCGAGAGAGTAGTATGAGACTATGGGGCCTTCTCTATTTTATAATTGGGAGTTCGATTTAGCGTCACAAACCTTTTTTGTTCACACTAGAGGGCTCTTAACAACATTCATGTTATTAAAAGAATCCAAGGAGTGCGCAAAAAACAATATTTTCTTTGGTTGGAACAAAAAGAAACTTTGGGATTGCCGAATCATATCCAAAATCCAAAATAAATCACATTAAGCTAATTAAGATAGAAGGCAACGGAGCCATCATAGTATTTTATACATATTCCGAAAGGAAGGGCGGCAATTTGATCATTTAATCACCTGGGTATGATATATTCTATCTTTCTCTTTCTTTTTTCAATAAAGAGGCCAAGTTAGGTCAATTTTATTTTAGTGTAGAGCCGTATGCATATGCAAGAAGGATGCCTGTACGGTTGTTCCATTCGATCTTTTTCCTATTTTTCTTTATCTTTCTATTTCTTTTCTATTCGCTTCATCATGTAAGATAGAGAAAACTTTTCTTCTTTTTTTTTTTTTTATGCTATTATCATATCAGGGTAATGATCCATCAACCTGCTAGTTCGTTTTATGAGGCACAAGCGGGAGAGTTTATCCTGGAAGCGGAAGAACTGTTGAAACTACGCGAAACCCTCACAAGGGTTTATGGACAAAGAACGGGCAAACCCCTATGGGTTGTATCCGAAGACATAGAAAGAGATGTTTTTATGTCAGCAACAGAAGCACAAGCTTATGGAATTGTTGATCTTGTAGCAGTTGAATGAAAATAACATGTAACTCACGCAAATTATCGATTGGAGATTTTTTAACTGCGTTTACTATTTATTATTATTAAATATTAAATTAGTTTTTATTTAATAGAAATAGACGTAATTCATAATCATCCGGTTAGGATCAATCTAAACCAGCCCATTATGTATTATGTATCCAATTCAACATGCCAACCATTAAACAACTTATTAGAAATACAAGACAGCCAATCAGAAATGTCACGAAATCCCCCGCCCTTAAGGGATGTCCTCAACGACGAGGAACATGTACTCGGGTGTATGCGCGACTCGTTTCGATCATATCATATAATGGCCTGGTACAAAAGCAAGAAAACAGGGTGTCAATATCAACGATGGGTACCGTTAAATAGGATAGAATCGAAAAAGGGGCCTTTTTTTCTCTTTATTTTATTTACTATTTATCTAAAATAAAGAAAAAACAACCCTTCTCATATTCCTGCATTGTGTATGAATTTTATGGTTTCCATTGGTGCAAGTTGAATTACCTCAATGTAAGATGGGAAGCAATTCTCCATTGGTATAAAATGATTATCCATTAAGCGGAGGAATTTTTTTTACGCATAAAGATTACGCCCCTACTCTGCCAAGAACGGACTATCAAAGGGTCAGCTACCCAGCTAACTTTCCTAGTTAAATGCCGTTACTGTATAGGTGGGTTTCGTTGTGATAAGGACTATTACTGGATAATTCATGGGTAGAGCCAAAGAGGATGAACTATACAAGTTACCAATAACCTGGATTAAATGAAGTGAGGGCTCCGGTGTATAGAGAAGACCTCCCCGTTTAAGAAGTTACCATAGAAACGATGGAACCCACTACACTATTTCTTTATCCATTTCTTTTTTTTTGCTATATTTTTGACATCTGTAAAAGAATAAAATTTCTTTCATATTTCGAATTGAAATAAAAAAATCGTGGTTAGGAAGGTTATAGTAGACAAAGCCATTGGAGTTTATAGCTTATACATTGGAAAAATTCGTTTTGTTATTAAGAGATTAGGAAATGTTAAAAGAATAACTGAAAGAAAATAACTCAATTAGTTATTCGCGAAAATTTCATCTATTCAATGACTAGAATTAGACGTGGATATATAGCTCGAAGACGTAGAACAAAAATTCGTTTATTTGCATCAAGCTTTCGAGGGGCCCATTCAAGACTTACTCGAACTATTATTCAACAGAGAATAAGAGCTTTGTTTTCAGCTCAGCGGGATCGGGATATTAAAAAGAGAGAGTTTCGTCGTCTGTGGATCACTCGTATAAACGCAGTAATTCGTGAGAGTGTAGTATACTACAGTTATAGCAGGTTAATCCATGATCTGTACAAGAGACAGTTGATCCTTAATCGTAAAATACTTGCACAAATAGCCATATCAAATAGGAATTGTCTTTATATTATTTCCAATGAGATCACAAAAGAAGTAGATTAGAAAGAATCTATTGGAATATTGTAAACGTGTTTTCCCGGAGTTCATTCTCCGGGAAGATAGAATAGAAACAATTAAGATAAATATAGGCTAAAGTAGTCAAAATGAGTGAACACGCTCAATATAAAAAGCTTTCTCCAATTTTTTTCCGTACGACACATCTGGATTCTCAGAAAAGAACCAATCTTGTCTTTGAGTTCGGATTGAAATTATGATTCAAGAGTAAACCCTTTTCATTCTGGTTCTAAGACCTGTAGTTCTATCGGTTAACTCAGCTCTTTCAAATTGTTTCTCATTATTGAGAAAGGGTAACAAAGATAAAATCCGGGCTTGTTTTATAGCCATAGTAATTAAACGTTGTTGTTTCAAGGTCAATCTATTCACCCGTCGCGATAAGACTTTTCCCTGTTCGCTAATAAATCGACTAATTAAACTCATATTTCTATAAGAAATTCGATCCCCCGATTGAATAGGAGGCAGACGGCTACGAAAAGATTGTTTTGATTTAAGAAAAGGTCGCTTGGATTTATCCATGGTTTGTTTTATTATTTAATTTAATTTTTTCTCTCAAAATTCTATTTATTAATTTGAATTCATTTTATTTCAAATAGGATTTTTTTCAATTTAGATTTCTATTTGATAGATAGATAATTTCTATTTTATAGATAGATAGAATGCCACCCCTTTACCTTCCTTGAAGGGGTAACATACAGGTACTCAACTCGATCTATTTCTTTATCTCTCCATGAATCGTATGCTTGGAACAATACGGACAGAATTTTCTCAATTCTAATCGATTAGGTGTATTGTGGCGGTTCTTTTGAGTACTATATCTGGAAATTCCCGTTGATATGCGATTAACGCTGTTTCGGGCACAACCGGTACATTCCAAAATCACCCTTACTCGAACATCTTTACCCTTGGCCATGAACCTCCTTTGAATTTTATATTTACTCAACTTTTTGATTTTTGATTCAAAACGAATAAGTAAAGGACAGAAGATTTCTAAATTTTATTTAAAATCAAAGTAGAATATTTCATTTTTGATTTAAATACCTTGGATAATATTCTTTACTTAGACCTTAAACCCGCATTTTTATTCTACTCCCATTATTTTATTAGGAATATTCATTGAATTTCAATTCTAAAATGCAATTCTAAAAAAAAAAAGGAGTTTAGTCACAGTCGCAGATATTTGATTCTATCTTTAATCTTCTTCATCCCCTAGTATGTTACTAACTAGAATGAAAAAAATGGGAATGTTAACGCATCTGGAAAAAAACGATTAATCTCTATTAATAGACCCGCTAAAGCCCCAAACCATAGCGTACTTAGTACTGGTGCCACGGAGAGATATGTTTTTAAATCTCGCATTTAAAATCCTCCTTTTTTTATTGTAATATTTTTTATTATAAAAAAGATATATGATCCGATAGATAGGTCGTTAAAAACCGACTATGGTCGTACACGTAATGCCTAATTAACCTAATTTTAACCTAAATTAATTAACCTAATTGAAATGAAATTCCTTTATTTTTATTATTGAATTGTCCAATGATCCAGTAAAAGTCAATAAGAGATAATACCCTGCCGTAAAATTAGAAAATAACTAAAAGAATCTTCCTCTTACGGAGAAAATACTGATTTATTCTTGTATACAAGTCTTTTTCTTTTACTATTATTATATGTTAAATGAAACAAAAAAGACGAAATTGGCAAAAAAGAGTGTGGAGAAATAACGATATGGAAACCAAGATAGAAATTCTATACAATGACACTGTGGAACAATGCAAAGGGATGTGGCGCAGTTTGGTAGCGCGTTTGTTTTGGGTACAAAATGTCACGGGTTCAAATCCTGTCATCCCTATCTATTACTGCTACTATTCAAAGGCGCAGTAACAAGGAATCGACGGAGATCAATTCAAAGTGGACAGAATCTTTCATTTTGATCGAACTCTGGGGTTCGAAAAAATACTTTGCTTTACAGTCTTACCTATTCAAAAAAAAAAAAGCGCTCTTAGTTCAGTTCGGTAGAACGTGGGTCTCCAAAACCCGATGTCGTAGGTTCAAATCCTACAGAGCGTGATTCTTTTTTCTTAGATAAAATTAGACTGAAAAGGATTCAGCAACTTACCCAGCAAATAGGGATTTGGCCTCCTGTGGATTAAAGAGAGAAGGAGGCCAATACAAAAAAAAAAAGAAATGTTAATTAATATTAATCAAAGGTCCAACTGATCCCCGCGCCTGTATTGTAAATATGCAGTGACGAATAATCCAGCTAAAGTAATAGGAATTAGACCTAAGACAATTCCAAATAAAAAAACTTCAATCATTTCAATTTGTTTGAAAAAAAAAAGGAGGAAATATCTATACCTAAATAGTAATCCGAATTGCCATGAATCTCAACGACTAAGGATTGCAAATTGAAACTATAAGTAACTCTCAAATACACGGAATCTTGAAGAAAGTTTTTATTATTCATTTCAAGGATTTTTATTTCAAATAGGAATTTTAAATAAGTTGTATCTTGCTCAAACCAATAAACAGAGCGGAGGTTATCGTTAAAGCCGCGAGTAGAAAACCAAAATAACTAGTTATAGTAAGCATAAGGGGCCTAATCTTTTTTTTATACGTGTGTTTCTAAAGCACTTACCTTACTTAAGTTTCCTTTTTTACAAACTAGTAGAATATTCCAAAAGACCAATTGAAGCAATAAGTTCAATGGAAAGTTGGATATTCATCTATCATTATAGATGGCACTAACACAGAGAAAGTGGGAGGTATAGGAAATGAAATCAATTCATCGTCGGTAACATCTATGCATCCTGTGATTTCAGTCAACCGATTCATTGAATATCATTGAGTAACTCCTAACTCATGGTTAAATCTTGAATATGGGTAACTCGTGTCGAAACTAATAATACGAACTGGGTCTTGTAACTCCATTACAAAATGAAACGCGTTTTGAATTAGTATGGAATAAAATTAGCAAGGATTTGCTATTTGGATCATTTATTCCATATTTTGTTTTTAATTCTCTCGAATCTATTTGGTATTTTATAGCGAAGAGTAACCCTAACAAAACTTTTGTTTTTACTTTCAATTTAACTCATCAGATAAAGTAAGAAGCTCATTCAGATAGTATGTTAAACTTAAATGAATTAGAAGACAAACTTAATTAAAGAGAAAAAAAAAAAGATTTTTGATTTAACTAGACTTTAAACCCAATTATTTCTTATCTTTCTTTAAATTGAAAACCAATAAAAAATCCAACTACGAAATAAATTTTATAGACCTCGCATGTACTTCAATTAATATGGAAATATGAAAATCTTCTATGTTGGAAGAATTTTCTATTGAACGGGGCGGTGTTTTCCATCAAGAAAGGCGAAGAAAAACAAAAAAAGAAATTTTTTAGCACTTAGTTTCTATACTAATTCAAATTGCGTTGCTGTGGCAGAAGAAGGATAGCTATACTGATTTGGTATACTCGAAAGACGCCCTCGGTACAATATTGACGATCTCACAAAATAGAAGTTTCAGTGAATTTCCATTTACTGATCTCATTTTTTACGGAATCGATCCCCTTTGACTGTACAATAATATGTGGAGCTCAGCATGTCTGGAAGCA